GAGACACAATCAAGATAGCATGAGAATCATGAAAATGATAGTCTTGACACGGATTTTGTTTTGCCGGGGACTTAAAAAAAAGCGAAGAGCAGAAAGCTTATTAAAATAACATAAAAAGTTAGACTCTTTGTTTGCGAGTAAGTCGTTACTAAACTAATGGTTCCCACTTGAAGTGGTGATTGAAGCTGGATTAGAAAAATGCGCAATTTTGTATACAGGTTTTTTAATCAATAATTATATTGATAATAATTATGTAATATTGCGTCATATATTATATATTTTTGTTTTTTATTTACTTTCCAGTAAAGTAAATAGTAAGTAATAAATTCAAAAAAAAAAAGGAAAAGAAGGTATTTTAATTCAAATAATAAATAATAAGAAATATAACTTCTATTCTAATATAACTTCTATTATAGGAATTTGAATGTCTAGGAATTCTAATGGAAATTTCTCTTGTTTTGTTATTGAAGTAGCAATAACTAATATTTTTCATTAATTTAAAATTCGAATTAAATCCTTTGATCTCTGCAATGAAGGATTCATTGGAATAAAAGAGGAAATGGCCTGGCCAGTACTTAACCAGACCAGGCCGGGGGAATAAACCGTGTGTACAAAATTAAAGAAATAAGGTATTCTTTCTATTGAATAGATCCGTTTTAAGTCATTATATAATTTGTTTTTTTATTTATTTATTTTTCTTAATTTCTTTATTTATTAATATTTATTTAATAATTATTAATTTCAATTGAAAATTCAATATTAATATGAATATTTTTTTCGTATTAAGATTATTCGTATTAAGATTATTATAATATTATTTATTAAATATTATTTAATAAATTATTATAATTTAATATATTATTAGAATGGAGTATCGAGTAATATCTTATTTCTTTAGATTAATTTAATATTTAATTGACTATATTATAATTAATATTATGTTAATATATTATGTTGTAAATATATTATGGTAAGATATTATCTTATTAAAATTTAAATAACATAAGTTTAATTTTAGATTTCTTTTCTATTTATATAAATTTTTGAATTTTCATTATAAAATTTTTTCTTGTTTATTGTTCGTTATGTTATATTATGTTATATAAGATATATTATATATTTCTAATATATATTTTATATAGATAGCAATTTTAAACATAAGAAATTTTAAACATATTAAACATATATATATATATATTTAGTATATATATTTATATATTTCGAAATTTAATTCTATAATTATTTTGATTTTCGATTTATTCGAAATATTTCGAATTGGATATTCAAATCTGATATTCAAATATAATATTATAAGTGTATAATAAAACTAAGTGTATATAAAAGTATATAATAAAAGTGTATACTAAATACACAGTGTAATAGAAAAATTCTATTACAATATAATTATTGAATATTGAATAAAGATTAATAAAAAGATAATAAAAATAAAGAAAAACGGGGATTTTTCTCAATGTTTCTTTCACGTGTTACATCATATAAAAATTTTCAATTTGGAATTGGGAGAGATGGCTGAGTGGACTAAAGCGGCGGATTGCTAATCCGTTGTACAAATTATTTGTACCGAGGGTTCGAATCCCTCTCTTTCCGTCTCCTATGATCACTTGGGACTTTCTAATTGTAAGGAATTTTGATCTCTTGATTTTATCATAGGTAAATGTATAAAACAAATCAAATTATTCAAAATTTGGAAAAAGGAAAAAAAACTCAAAATCTTTTTATTTTTATTCCTCACGTCCAGGATTACGTCCTGGATCATTAGATAAGAATCCGAAAATAAATAGGGAAACAAAGAATATAACTACTGTGTAAACAAAGAGTTTGAGAGTAAGCATTACACAATCTCCAAGATAATTTTTTTTTTGAAAAAGGGAATAGATTACCTATTTTTTACCGCATATCCTATTTGTTTTGACATGACACCCCGAAAATGAAAAAAAAGTCTTTTTAAAATTTTAATAAAAGAAATAAATTTTAAATAATTTATTAGTAATAAGATTTGGATTCTGTCGTTACTAAAAATTTATTGTCATATCAATAATTAGATATTGTGTAGGACCCACTAATCCGCGCTCACTGGAAGGTGAGAACGGGGAAAAAGCTGATTCAAATTCATCACAGCGGTTATTCATTCAATATACAAGAATTAAGAATTTCGATTTTTGAATCGAGGATTCATATTCATAATGTAAGACTTATCTGATCTTATCAATTTTTCGAATTTTTATATCGAATATATAATAAATTTAGTAGAGTATTAAAGATTTCATCGAAAACTTACAGCAGCTTGCCAAACAAAGGCTAAGAGAAAAAAGAATAGGGGTATGACAGGCATAATATCTACGATTGGATTGAAAATGGCATAAGCTTCGGGCAATTTCGCGAAGAAAAAACTACTCGAATAAAGGGCAGAATTAAGACAGATACCGATTAAACTAAAGATATTAAGCATAACAAATATTTTGTTCTTGTAGATTAGATAATTTGATTTTGATTGAGTTATTTTTATAAGGGAAAAATGAAAAAGGCAGATCAAAAAATCTTTCTTTTTCTTTGGACTCTCCCAAATAAAAAATCCCTCCTTCCATTCTCATTTAAGAATGAGAATACAAGGAATTCTACTTTCATACAATATCTTAATTGAATTCCATGTAATGATCAATGAATTTTTTTATTCTATATCTACATATATTGAATCCTAGCACCAAAATACATCATATGTTTTTATATATTTGAGTTGGGATTGACGAATAACCAAGATCTAGAATAGTGTTTATTAGTGTATAATAGAAATGAAATGGGGCGTGGCCAAGCGGTAAGGCAGCGGGTTTTGGTCCCGTTACTCGGAGGTTCGAATCCTTCCGTCCCAGACCCTTTCAATTGTATTCCACATAAGACAAAATTTGTTAAAGAGAACAATTTTTCTTATGAATTCTCAGATATGAACTCTGAATCGCGCAATGTGAAAAATGTGAAAGAAAGGTTTATCGATTCCGTTCCCCAAAACCAAAAAGTAAATAAAAATCAAATAAATAGGTTATCCCAATTCCACATTCTATGTGGAGACTGAAAAGTAGTGAATTTTAAATTGCATCACAGGTCGTAAAACTGCTAACTAAAGTTGGCACGAGAAAATAAAAAATAGGAAAAAGGGATCTGGACCCTCTTTTTTATTCTCTGGTTCAACTGAATGATTGTAAATCAATGGAATGTAGCGATTGGGGATAAATTCGTATAGTCCATCTACTTGACTTTTGAATTGATCAAAAAATTAGTGAATCTGAAGTAAAACAAAATAGGTAGAAAAAACAAGGCCTATGCTGATATGATATATATTATGTATTTTGTTTGTCTTGTTGTATTTCAGTAACAGGTTAGATATTTCCGTTAAGCAAAAGGATCTGTGATTCTTTAAATATTCTATAATTACTAATTACTGGTACGAACTGTTCGTTGTATATGATGGATACGAACAAATCATACTCCTCTAATTCTTGATTCAGATTTCATTTTTCAGATGAAAGAAGGAATAATGTAAGGACCTTAATTTTACTTTATACGAGATCGTTTTTTCTTACTTCATTTTTTTCTTAGTACTCGAAGAAGTGTGAGAAATCAATAATATTTCGACCTTTTCGGGTCATTGAAATAGCTTATTTGGTTAATAATTGATTTTGTTCTGGAATTAGAAATCTATTATTATTAAACTTCTTTTGGAGATTTCGAGTTTATTTGTTCGAAAAAAAATGTATCCTTCATGAAGGATTAATCGTCTCGAACAATCTATTGACGATGTAAATAATAACTCTTCCATAAACTAGTTTATTCATATTTTTATAAATATGTTTTCATTCAAGAATATAGGGTTAAATAAATTGGATTTTTGTTAAGCCTTCTCTGGATAAATACTTATCTATCTATGGATAGATAAGTATGGATATATACTGATGGGACCAATGACTATTCACGATTCCATATTGAATCAATTCCATACTGCTTTGAAATTAAATTAGAGGAATGTTATGGTAAAACTTCGTTTGAAACGATGTGGTAGAAAGCAACGTGCGACTTGAAGGACATGATCGATTGTGGATTTTTACATCCACCATTTTCCATAGTAATGAAGATGCTCTTGGCTCGACATAGTTTGTTCTGTTCTGCTAAGAACACAATTTGTGTTGGATTGTAAGTAAAGAGTACATGATGGAGCTCGAGAAGAAAGGATTAATTAATTCATTTATCAAGGGATAGAATCTAGGGTTAGTGAAAATCAATAAGTTAGACCAACTTTGTAAGTATATCCTCAATATATATCTATATGGAAAGGTTCAAATTCGAATAAGTTTGCAAAAAAGTAAAATTTTTCGAATTTGGTAAAACCATTTTGATCAAAAGTGTATAACAAGGGAATCAATCGTTCATATTTCTATTTATATAGAAAGAAATAACAGAAAGAAATAAAAAAGGTATGTTGCTGCCATTTTGAAAGGAATAAGGATCCCCGAAGTAATGTCTAAACCCAATGATTTCACAAAGCAAAGATAAAGGATTCCGGAACAAGGAAACACTATTTTCAATTGGCTCAATAATTGGATCAGAATGAGGAATAAAAATAAATAGATTCCGGATGAGACAAACAAAAGAGTTTAGAGACGGCTCAATAAATGTATAAGGATTTTCCTTAGAATTCTGTCACAATTACCCAACTTGAGTTATGAGTATAAATAAGATTTATTTTTTTCTGTAAAGGAAGAACAAAAAAGGACTCAATTTAAATCATAGTATAATTCATGGTTTTCTGGATCCATTTGCTTACAGAAATACGAATCATTTTTTCTCGAGCCGTATGAGGAGAAAACCTCCTATACGTTTCTAGGGGGGGCTTTGTTTATTTACATCTATCCCAATGAGCTATCTATCGAATCGTTGCAATTGATGTTCGATCCCGAAGAGAAGGAAGAGATCTTCGAAAAGTGGGTTTTTACGATCCGATCAAGAATCAAACTTATTTAAACGTTCCTGCTATTTTATATTTCCTTGAAAAAGGCGCTCAACCTACAGGAACGGTTTATGATATTTTAAGGAAAGCAGAATTTTTTAAAGAAGGAACTTCGAGTTAATTAAAGGAAAAAACTAAATTAAAATTAATAAATAAACAAAGTAGGGGAGGTTACTAGTATCGAGTTTTGTGTAATTATTTACACCTTATTTTACTTTTTCTTGCTTTATTCATATTTATTTACTTTTTTCTTGGCGTAGGAATTCAATTTACTAATGAATAACTTTACCAACAAACAAAGGGTAAATCTTGCTTATTGTACCTTTAATTGATTGAATCAACCGGTGCTTTTTTTTTTACTTTTCCTTAATTTTTTCCATTCGAATTTATTATTTATGTTTATGTTGTGCCAATCCAACACAAGTCTTTATTTTATATTTACTTCGATTTGTTTTCTCAACATTGCGCTTATATTGACAATGGTGTATCGAACAAATATAATTTGATCGTAGATAAATAGATCTGGTTATCCCCACCCCATATTGGTTTTTTCTTTCCTTCACTTCACTAAAATGATGGGTTTGCCTTGCTCCGCATTTACTCTCATAGAAAAATGGATTGATTAAGGAAAATAAAAAAAATTGAAAAAAGGAATGGGTGGTCTGTCACAACTTTTACATTTCGATTGGTAATATCTATTCGCTCATTTTTGGATTTGCGTGTTTATAATTGATTATAAAATATTTCTTTTCGATGTGTTGCTAGTTCAATGTTTTGACAAGATTGGACAGTGCAATTCAACTTATTTTTTTTATTTTGATCGTATCTACATATCCTATTTATTCGGGTTGCTAACTCAACGGTAGAGTACTCGGCTTTTAAGTGCGACTATGATCTTTTACACATTTGGATGAAGCAACGAATTCGTCCAGACTCTTGGTAGAGTCTATAAGACCACGACTGATCCTCAAAGGTAATGAATGGAAAAAACAGCATGTCGTAAGAAAATTTATTTCTTATTTTTTTAATTATTAAATTAATTAATAAAGTCAAATTTAATTAATAATTAATAAAGTAAAATGAAAGTAAAACTTGGAGTTTTTTTTACCGGATCATTACAGTTCAAAAAATTGTTTTGATTTGTGGGGACAAAAAAATTCCCATTTACAGTTGGGTCTAGTGAATAAATGGATAGAGCCTTATGGTTCCAATTCCTGTAAAATAAAAAGCAACGAGCTTATGTTCTTAATTTGAATGATTACCCGATCTAATTAGACGTTAAAAATAAATTAGTGCCTGATACGGGAAAGGATAGGTTCCCATGTGCGTGGACCATTGATTTTATTTAATGAATCCTAATTATTCATTATTATGGATTGTAGACGGATGTGTAGAAGAAACAGTATATTGATAAAGCGAATTTATTCCAAAGTCAAAAGAGCGATTGGGTTGCAAAAATAAAGGATTTTTTATCCTTTTGTAATTATAACGAACATCAACTAATTGGATAGAAAAGGAAAGGAAAAAGATTTGTTGATTGGATTCCCTGTTTTTTTTCCGGGGTAGATTTTTTTCTTACTATATTCTTACTATATTTAGTATACTATATATTTTCCTAATATAAAACACTATATATAAAATATTAAACTATTAAACTATATATAAACTATATATAATACAATACATTATACATACCCTGTTCTGACCATATTGCACTATGTATCATTTGATAAACCAAGAAATTCCTCCCGTCAAGTAGAAATGTAAATGAAACAATTACAAGGATATTTAGAAAAAGCTAGATCTCGGAAACAACACTTCCTATATCCGCTTCTTTTTAAGGAGTATATTTATGCATTTGCTCATGATCATGGTTTAAATAGTTCGATTTTTTATGAACCCGCGGAAATTATTGATAATGACAAGAAATCTAGTTCAGTACTTGTGAAACGTTTAATTATTCGAATGTATCAACAGAATTATTTGATTAATTCGGTTAATCATTCGAATAAAAATCGATTCATTGGACACAACAATTTTTTTTATTCTCATTTTTTTTCTCGGATGATATCAGAAGGTTTTGCAGTCATTATGGAAATTCCATTTTCGCTGCGCTTAGTACCTTTTTCTTCTGAAAAAGAAATACCACAATTTCAGAATTTACGATCTATTCATTCAATATTCCCCTTTTTAGAGGACAAATTATCACATTTAAACTATGTCTCAGATATACTAATACCCCATCCTATCCATTTGGAAATCCTGGTTCAAATCCTTCAATGTCGTATCCAAGATGTTCCCTCTTTGCATTTATTGCGATTCTTTCTCCACGAATATCATAATTGGAATAGTCTCATTACTTCGAAGAAATCGATTTACGTTTTTTCAAACGAAAATAAAAGACTATTTCAGTTCCTATATAATTTTTATGTATTCGAATGTGAATTTGTATTTGTTTGTCTTCGTAAACAATCTTCTTATTT